AATTATATTTGTTCGATACGCTGTTGTCAATATGATTGTAAATTTTGAATAGAAATGTTGAGAGTTGAGAAAAGAATAAAGAATATAAAAAAGACTATAAAAAATACAATGAAAAAATTAAGTCAATTCTTTTTTTTTTATTATTATTAATCTTTTCTATTTTTATATGTTATATGTTCTATTTTTATATGTTATATGTTATTTTATCTGTTTTTTATCTTATTTTATGTTATTTTTTAAAATGCAATTACTTCATTTATTCAATTGATCTTTTTCTCTATAATTTATATCAATAAAATTAGCTCCATAAAATCTGGTTTTGTTGTTATAGAACACGGTATTCTATAGAATATATTTTATAGTAGCAATATTCTATAGTAGAGTAGCAATATTCTATAGTAGCAAAGTAATAAGAAATACGAATAGTCAATTTAAAAGTATGAATAGAACAAAAAAAAGTATGAATAGAACAAAAGAGGGGGGAGGAAATAATAAAAAAAATTTTATACAAAGCTAAATATGAATCATCCACACCCTCTTTTTTGTATTTCATTAATTGAATTTTGTTTGATTAAGACTAAGTTCTGTAAAAACACCCGCCTTCTTTAAAATATCATGAACAGTTCCTGTGGGTTGAGCTCCTTTTTCAAGGAAATAGAGAATCGCGGGAACATTTAAATAGGTTTGATTATTTATCGGATCATAAAAACCCACTTTTCGAAGATCTCTTCCCTCTCTTCGGGATCGAACATCAATTGCAACGATTCGATAAACGGCTCATTGGGATAGATGTAGTTAAATAATACCCCCCCTAGAAACGTATAAGAAGTTTTATCCTCGTACGGCTCGAGAAAAAAAATGATTAATTAAAAGTTATGTCTATGTATGGAATTAGAATGTCAAAAAATCCATAAACCAGCAAATCAATTAGACATTTAAACTGTTAAACCGTCTTTTTTTTTTCGAAAAAAAAAAAGAAGAAAAAAGCATTCGTACTCTCATAACTCAAGTCAAATAACTCTCAAAATGCTCAAAAAAAAAAATCCTTAGGCATTCTTTTATTGAGTGGTCTCTAACCCCTTTTTTGTTTGTCTCGCTTAGAATCTATTTTGATTCTTCATTTTAATCTAGTTGTTGAGAAAATTGAAAAGGGTATTTCCTTGTTCTAGGATCTTTTATCTTTTCCTTGAATCATTGGGTTTAGACATTACTTCGGCGATATTTTATCATTTCAAAAACGGCAGCAACACGCCCTTTTTTTCTCTCTTTTTTTCTTTCTATCAAAGAATCATATGAACGATTAATTCCCGCATGATACACTTTTGATCGAAAGGGTTTTACCAATTCCAACAATTTTCAAATCAGAAAGAAAATTGTTGGAATCGGAGCCTTTCGATTTCTATTTCTATATCAAAAATAGACTTACGAAGTTGTTCCAGCTTATTGATTTCCATTAACTAACCCTAGATCCTTACCCCTGAAAAATAGATGTTTCTCTTCGAGCTCCATCCTGTTTACATTACAACCCAACAAAAAGCCGGATTATAATAAAACAAAGGATGTCGAGCAAAAAGCACCTTCATTTCTACATAATGGAAAGTGGTGGGTTTTGACATCCACAGCCGATCATGTCCTTCAAGTCGCACGTTGCTTTCTACCACATCGTTTCAAACGAAGTTTTACCATAACATTCCTCTAGTTTGGAACATTGATTCAATTATGGAATCATGAATAGTCATCGGTTCGGTCGATCCATAGTAATCTATCTATACTTCTTCCTTGTATATGTATATGAAATCAATTTCCTTCTATATGCTATCTGAAATAAATATATAATTTAGGAAGAAAAAGCCTCAATAAGAATTCAAACTAACCCATATTGTATGAATGCAATATATATATATATTTTTTATTAGAAATATATTTTTTTATTAGAAATATATTTTAGAAATATATTTTTTATTAGAATAGAAAAGTCTAATAATTAGAATTTAGAATAGAAAAGTAAAAGTATAATATATTAAAAAAAAAGAATATCATTAATAATAATATCACGAATATTATAAATAACACAAATAAACTAATCTTTTTGAATCTACCTTGCATCTTCAAATAACCCGATAGATCAAATAACTCGATAGAATAGATCCACCAATCTCGCAGTTCTTCGAGTGTCAATCTTAAGAAATCATTCAAAATCAAAAGCAAGAATCACACTTTCTCCAATATTTGACTCTTAGAAAGAAGGTTATTAAAAACAAAAAAAAGAGCAATTTAGATTCGGATATCGTTATTCTGATATATAAAAAGAGTATACTCTGGGACGGAAGGATTCGAACCTCCGGATAGCGGGACCAAAACCCGTTGCCTTACCACTTGGCCACGCCCCAAATAGATTTCTATTTGAAACTACTAAACACTAATATAGGTATTCCTTGTTCGTCAATTCCAGTTCCAAATAGCTATGGAATAGAGTAGATTCTTGCTACTATTTTTGCAC